ATTTGACCGATCCAGCTCCGGCCACGACATTTGCACATTTAGATGCTACTACCGTACTATCAAGAGGATTGGCCGCCAAAGGCATCTATCCAGCAGTAGATCCTTTAGATTCAACATCAACTATGCTCCAACCTCGGATTGTTGGTGAAGAACATTATGAAACTGCGCAAAGAGTTAAACAAACTTTACAACGTTACAAAGAACTTCAGGACATTATAGCTATCCTTGGGTTGGACGAATTATCCGAAGAAGATCGCTTAACCGTAGCAAGAGCACGAAAAATTGAACGTTTCCTGTCACAACCCTTTTTTGTAGCAGAAGTATTTACCGGTTCACCAGGGAAATATGTTGGTCTAGCAGAAACAATTAGAGGGTTTAAATTGATTCTTTCTGGCGAATTAGATGGTCTTCCTGAACAGGCTTTTTATTTGGTAGGTAACATTGATGAAGCTACTGCGAAGGCTACGAACTTAGAAATGGAGAACAAATTGAAGAAATGACCTTAAATCTTTGTGTACTGACCCCGAATCGAATTGTTTGGGATTCGGAAGTGAAAGAAATAATTTTATCTACTAATAGTGGACAAATTGGCATATTACCAAATCACGCGCCTATTGCCACAGCTGTAGATATCGGTATTTTGAGAATACGCCTTAATGACCAATGGTTAACGATGGCTCTGATGGGTGGTTTTGCTAGAATAGGGAATAATGAGATCACTGTTTTAGTAAATGATGCGGAGAAGGGTAGTGACATTGATCCACAAGAAGCTCAGCAAACTCTTGAAATGGCGGAAGCTAACTTGAGTAAAGCTGAAGGCAAGAGACAAACAATTGAGGCAAATCTGGCTCTCAGACGAGCTAGGACACGAGTAGAGGCTATCAATATGATGTCGTAACTAGTTGTTGGTGTGTCCGGATAAGCAGAAGCAAAAGAAGGTGTAGAAACAGAATTTCTGTTTCTACACCTTCTTTTGCTTCTGCCGATTCAAATGAAAATTGAATAAGAATCAAATCCAATCAAGTAGAATCAAATTCTACTGCAACGAAATAATTTGAAATTTTAAAATTCAATAGAGTAGGATAAAAAATATACAAAATTAAGAAAAGCGAATGAGTAGAAAAACTCATTATATACTATATATACGATTGAGGTTGCTATTTAACAAGTTCTACCTACTATTGGATTTGAACCAATGACTCTCGCCGTATGAAAGCAATACTCTAACCACTGAGTTAAGTAGGTCATTTATCATCACAAAGAAAAACAAACGGGGATCTATCACATAGATAGATTATAAATTAAATTAAATATTACTTATAAGCAATACCAATCAAATAGATTAAAGAGACATGATATTTTATCATGGAATATTCATCTTGACAAGAAATTATCTACATGATAAAATATGTATTACAAGCATAAGGGCTATAGCTCAGTTAGGTAGAGCACCTCGTTTACACGCGCGCCAATGTTTTTCAGAGGAGTCCATCATGTAATCAAAAGATTTGATCTTATTGAACAATTGATGTCTTACTCTACGCTTTTTGGGAACAAAAGAAGAGAACAATAGCCTGACAAACAAAAGGTTTGGTTCGATTTGGGTGCCTAAAATAGGCGCCAATATAGAAATGAACCCATCATTGATTTGAGATATTGATAAGGTGAATACCCTATATTATTCAATGCTAAGCCTTAATGAGTATAAGGAACTCAAAAAGATTATCTTTTCGTTCTATCTTATGAACTTTAAGGTGTATAAAGTTTCATATTTGATTTAAGCAGAGCGATAGAGACTCCATTTAACTTAAGTTGATCTAGGCCAAAAGCAGACCTACGTCAGGATAACCCTTCTTTGAAACACTTTGGTAGTGCTCCTGGATTGTAATTCACATAATGAATCAGAGCACATGGAGCCATCTTTTTATATTTCTATATTTATATTAAGAAAAAAGATGGTAGACTAACCGATATTTCTATCGGTTAACGAAGGAGCTCAATGCAAAAAGATGCATGTTGGGTCTTTGAAACAGTTCAAATCAGTTTGATAATAATCAGTTTGGTCTGTTTTACCGAGAAGGTCTACGGTTCGAGTCCGTATAGCCCTACCCTAATCAAATCCCTAATAAAATATAAAATGAAAATAAAAAAGAATAACCCTATAATCTATAAAAGAAATAAAGGAAAATAAAAAATAAATAAATGAGAATTTTATTTGTAAACCTTTATTTTTTATTCTTTAGAGATAATCTGAAATACGGCAAAAACGAAGGACTCTTATTTGTATAAGAGGAATCTATACTTATACTTAGATTTATTATATCTCTATCGAAATAAAATCAAATAAAATCGAAGTAAATGGAATAGAAATGGAATTCTAGTAGATGTAGAGAATCTTGAAACAAAATCGCAACAAACAAACGAGCCTAAGCGATTTGATCAAGATGAATGCTTTTTTTTATTTTAAGGAAACAGTTATTTTTAAGTAAACAGTTATGAA